GAGTTTTCAACTATATCCTTTATGGAAATGGTAAACCAACTCGAGGAATTTCTGACACAAGTATTCAATTGGTTCGAACTTGTTTAGTCTTGAATTGGGACCAAGACAAAAAAAATTCTTCCCTCGAAGAGGTCCGCGCTTTCTTTGTTGAAGTAAGTACAAAGGGTTTGATTCGAGATTTCATAAGAATTGGCTTAGTGAAATCCCATATTTCGTATATAAGAAAAAGGAATAATCCGCCGGATTCGGGATTGATCTCTGCAGATTACATGAATCCGTTTTATTCGATTTCTCGCAAGACTGGCATTCTTCAACCATCACTTAGACAAAATCACGGAACTATTCGTATGTTCTTAAATAGAAATAAGGAATCCCAATCTTTGTTAATTTTATCATCCTCTAATTGTTTTAGAATCGGTCCATTTAATCATGTAAAATATCACAATGTGATAAACCAATCAATAAAAAAAAATCCTCTAATTACAATTAAAAATTCGTCGGGCCCCTTAGGAACAGCCATTCAAATTTCGAATTTTTATTCATTTTTGCCTTTACTAACTTATAATCAGATCTCTGTAATTAAATATTTGCAACTTGATAACTTCAAATATATTTTTCAAGTAATTAACTCTTATTTAATCGATGAAAACGGAAGAATTTTTAATCTAGATCCATACAGTAACGTTGTTTTGAATCCATTCAAATTGAATTGGTATTTTCTTCATCAAAATTATCATCATAATTATTGTGAGGAAATGTCCACAATAATTAGTCTTGGACAATTTTTTTGTGAAAATGTATGTATAGCCAAAAAAGAACCACACCTAAAATCGGGTCAAGTTTTAATTGTTCAAAGGGATTCTGTAGTAATAAGATCCGCTAAGCCCTATTTGGCTACTCCGGGAGCAAAAGTTCATGGGCATTATAGAGAAATTCTTTACGAAGGGGATACATTAGTTACATTTATATATGAAAAATCGAGATCCGGCGATATAACACAAGGTCTTCCAAAAGTAGAACAGGTGTTAGAAGTCCGCTCGATTGATTCAATATCGCTGAACTTAGAAAAGCGGATTAAGGGTTGGAACAGGTGTATAACAAGAATTCTTGGAATTCCTTGGGGATTCTTGATTGGTGCTGAGCTAACTATAGTGCAAAGTCGTATTTCTTTAGTTAATAAGATTCAAAAGGTTTATCGATCCCAGGGGGTGCAGATTCATAATAGGCATATCGAAATTATTGTACGTCAAATAACATCAAAAGTTTTGGTTTCAGAAGAGGGAATGTCTAATGTTTTTTTACCTGGAGAATTGATTGGATTGTTACGAGCAGAACGAACGGGGCGTGCTTTAGAAGAAGCAATCTGTTATCGAGCCGTTTTATTAGGAATAACTCGAGCATCTTTGAATACTCAAAGTTTTATATCCGAAGCAAGTTTTCAAGAAACTGCTCGAGTTTTAGCAAAAGCTGCTCTTCGGGGTCGTATCGATTGGTTGAAAGGCCTGAAAGAAAATGTTGTTCTAGGGGGGGTGATCCCCGCCGGGACCGGGTTCAACAAAGGATTGGTGCATTGTTCACGGCAACATACCCATATTCTTTTGGAAAAAAAAACAAAGAATTTCTCTTTATTCGAGGGAGATACGAGAGATATTTTATTCTACCACAGGGAATTTTGTGACTCTTCTATTTAAAAATCCGCAATTGAATAATTCCTAATAGCAGATTCCTATTTTGAATTTCATTTTTTTTTGTTTGCTGTAGTCATTTGCTTTGGTAATTTGTTAACACTAATAAAGATAATAATGAATACAAAATAATGGCTCGGCCCAGGCATAAATGGCCATCCCCGGTACAAGAGAAGGTTCCATCGGAACAAATTTTTATTTTAGTTTGGGGTACCCCCTTTTTAAGTGTGAAAAGAAATGACAAAAAGATATTGGAACATCGATTTGGAAGAGATGATGAGAGCAGGAGTTCATTTTGGACATGGTACTAGGAAATGGAATCCTAGAATGGCACCTTATATTTCTGCAAAGCGTAAAGGTATTCATATTATAAATCTGACTAGAACTGCTCGTTTTTTATCAGAAGCTTGTGATTTAGTTTTTGATGCAGCAAGTAGGGGAAAACAATTTTTAATTGTTGGGACAAAAAATAAAGCAGCTGATTTAGTGTCGCGGGCTGCAATAAGGGCTCGGTGTCATTATGTTAATAAAAAGTGGCTCGGCGGCATGTTAACAAATTGGTCCACTACAGAAAAAAGACTTCATAAGTTTAGGGACTTGAGAACTGAACAAAAGACAGAGGGATTCAACCGTCTTCCGAAAAGGGATGCAGCTGTGTTGAAGAGACAATTATCGCGCTTAGAAACATATCTAGGCGGGATTAAATATATGACGGGATTGCCTGATATTGTAATCATTATCGATCAGCAAGAAGAATATACGGCTCTTCGAGAATGTATAACTTTGGGAATTCCAACCATTTCTTTAATCGATACAAATTGTAATCCCGATCTCGCGGATATTTCTATTCCAGCAAATGATGACGCTATAGCTTCAATTCGATTCATTCTTAACAAATTAGTATTTGCAATTTGTGAGGGTCGTTCTAGCTATATACAAAATTCTTGATTAATAATAAGATAAATAAATCAATTTTTTTTGAGGGGGGGCTCCCTGTATTTCGATTTATAAAATCGGTTACTATTCCCGAATCATACAAAAGAAAAAGAGATAAAAAAACTGGGGATATTGTGTGATTAGTTTAGTTGGTATCCAAAACGAAAATATAAAATTCAAGTAAATTTAGTAAAAAAGGGGGGGTCTTGAATCAAAATAATTTAAAGTTCTTATTTCTGTCAGAGGGCAATATGAATGTTTTATCATGTTCCATCAACACACTAATAAAAGAAGGGTTATATGAGATATCTGGTGTAGAAGTAGGCCAACATTTCTATTGGCAAATAGGGGGGTTCCAAGTCCATGCGCAAGTCCTTATTACTTCTTGGGTTGTAATTGCTATCTTATTAGGTTCCGCAGCTCTAGCGGTTCGCAATCCACAAACCATTCCAACTGGCGGCCAAAATTTCTTTGAATTTGTCCTTGAATTTATTCGAGACGTGAGTCAAACCCAGATTGGAGAAGAATACGGTCCATGGGTTCCCTTTATTGGAACCCTGTTTTTATTTATTTTTGTTTCTAACTGGTCAGGAGCCCTTTTACCGTGGAAAATTATCCAGTTACCTCAAGGGGAGTTAGCAGCACCAACGAATGATATAAATACGACGGTTGCTTTAGCTTTACTCACATCAGTAGCATATTTTTATGCGGGTCTTAGCAAAAAAGGATTAGGGTATTTCAGTAAATACATTCAACCAACTCCAATTCTTTTACCCATTAATATCTTAGAAGATTTTACAAAACCCCTATCACTTAGTTTTCGACTTTTCGGAAATATATTAGCCGATGAATTAGTAGTTGTTGTTCTTGTTTCGTTAGTACCTTTAGTGGTTCCTATACCTGTCATGTTCCTTGGATTATTTACAAGCGGGATTCAAGCTCTCATTTTTGCCACTTTAGCTGCGGCTTATATAGGTGAATCTATGGAGGGTCATCATTAACTATTTTTTTTTTCAAATATTCGTTTTTAGGTTAGCCCCATTATAGAATAGAATAGTTGGTTTACGTTATGTAAGAAACACTTGTATATGTGATATTTGATATTGACTAGGTATATATGAGTTAAAGATCTATATAATCTGCCCTACTACTTTTGTGAATTTCGATTTAGATAAGGATTCGATTAGAAGTTCTTCCCTTTTATCGGTGAATTGGCTGAAAAATAAATGATCAAAAAAAGAACGAAGAATTCAAAGAAAAGAATGGTTCACAAAAAAGAAATGGCATAAAAAAGTCGTATATATATATTATGCATTTTTCAAAATCCCGTGGATAGGAACTAATATCAAAGTAATTCTTATGATTCAACAATAGAATTATATTATTTCAATTCAAGTTTTTGGTTATTTTGGCTGGATGAATCTTAGCGACGACTTAATTATAATTAAGTCCTAAGTCATTGGATGATTGTATCATTAACTATTTCTTTATTTTGGTGTGAGGAACTTATCATGAATCCACTGGTTTCTGCTGCTTCGGTTATTGCTGCTGGGTTGGCTGTTGGGCTTGCTTCTATTGGACCTGGGGTTGGTCAAGGTACAGCTGCGGGTCAAGCTGTCGAAGGTATCGCGAGACAACCTGAGGCAGAAGGAAAAATACGAGGTACTTTATTGCTTAGTTTGGCTTTTATGGAAGCTTTAACAATTTATGGCCTGGTTGTAGCATTAGCGCTTTTATTTGCGAATCCTTTTGTTTAATCCTAGAAATCAGAAAATTCTGAATTTTCTTTTTTCGTAGTTTTTTAATTCTATCAAGATTTAACTCCTACAATTATTCATTGAGACAACAACCCTTGGGAAGGACTAATTTGAGGATGGGGAATTAGCACATCGATTCGATTTCTTCCTTCCCCTTATTCTTTTAGTTTAATGGAAACTTTTTTTTAAGGAGTGTTGCGAAAAAAGGAGGTTTAGGTTTTTTGAAAATGACATAAAACTTGGTCTCAAATTCTAGTTTAATTCTAATTAAGTCTCATTATTATTATTGAAAATTCAATATTTTGGAAAATACATTTGTAAATAGAATAGGTTTTTGATTCTGTTTACAAATATCCAAATAGGTAAATTAAATTATAAATTATTAAACGACATTTTCTTTTTATTTTCAATAAAAAGAATAAAAAAAAAGGACAGAGTTCTTTTTTTATAGTTTAGCTAGAAGAGGAGATTATATGAAAAATTTAACCGATTCTTTCGTTTACTTGGGTCACTGGCCATCCGCCGGGAGTTTCGGATTTAATACCGATATTTTAGCAACAAATCCAATAAATCTAAGTGTAGTCTTCGGTGTATTGATCTTTTTTGGAAAGGGAGTGTGTGT